AAACCAACGAGAAAAATAATACGAATTAAGAGACAAAAAAAAATAATTTAAGAAATATATTTTCATCTCACACTTTTCAAGTGTATATTATAATGGGTTTTAACTATTAAATTATTATTAATTCTAAAACCTAATTAAATTTATACTACCAACATAATAGTATTAAGAACAGAAAAATAAAAATACAAAATAAAAAAATGATAAAATAATAATAATAAATAAACATAATCAAAAAATAGACGACCTCTAAAATTTAGTCCTAATTTTCTCTTTCCGTGCACTACATATAAGTATAAAAACATACAATACAACCCACAAAAAAAGATATTAAAAAAAAATCTAAAAATACTTCCAAAATTAGAATAAACTCCAGATAAAATTAAAAAGATCTCAGAAAAAAAACCTAATCCTAACGGAAAAGAACAATTAGAAGCACACAATAAAAACCACAATAAACATAAACAAGAATGTAAATAAATATAACCTCGATTTAAATATAAACTTCGAGAACCACTTAACAAATAAAACCCATTTACATTCAAAAAAAGAGCCGAAGAACATAAACCATGAGAAAAACTTAATAAAATACAACCTAACACTCTTAAATAAGTACCAGTTCAAATAGAAAAAATAACCAAAGACATATGTACAACAGAAGAATAAGCCACAAAAGACTTTAAATCTCACTGACGCCTACAAATAAAATTAACTAAAATTAAACCTAAACAAGTATAATAAAACAAATTTTTAACAATAACTTCATTAAAAAAAAAATTACGAATACTATAAATAAAACGAAAAATTCCAACTACCCCTAACTTTATTAAGATACCGGCTAAAAGCATAGAGCCATAAACAGGGGACTCTACATGAGCCTTAGGTAGCCACAAATGCAAACCAAACATTGGAAACTTAATTAAAAAAACCAAAATTCAAAAAAAACAATAAAAATGATGAGCATAAAAAATATAAAAATTTTTAACACCTTCATCAACAAAATCTTCAAGTTTATAAGCAATCAACAAATGAGAAAAATCTCAAAAAAAACAATAATACATACAACAATACTGAAAAAATATAATAAAAATTAATAATGGGACAGACCCAGCTAAAGAATATATAATAAAATAATTTAAAGCTTCGATTCGTTCTGGATTATGACCTCAAAACAGAATCATTAAGAATATAAAAATAAAAGAAGCTTCAAAAAAAACAAAAAAATAAAAAACATGCTTAGATAAAAAAAAAAACAACAAACAAATTAATAAAGATTGTAAAAAAAAAACAAAAGAAGAAAAAAAATTATAAAATTCTAATAAAATAACAAAAACAAACAAAATAAAAGTTAAAAAAATAAAATAATAAGATAAAGCATCTAAATAAAAAACACGAGATACAAATATAACCCCACTAAAAGCATAAAAATTATACTTTAAAAAAAATAACAAAACCCCTAATAACATACTAAAAAAAACACAAAAAAATTTAGGACTAAATAAACTAAAAACAACTAAAAAAATTACCCTTCACATGCCTCTTTGTTTTAAAACGAATAAAACTAACCAATAAACCCAAACCAACAGAAGACTCACAAGCCACAAGAGATAAAAAAATTAATAAAAAAGTAACTTCATACTTAAAAACCAATCAACCAACAAACAAAAAAACAAGAACTAGAGAAATTTCTACAGAAATTAAAAACTTTAATAACCGAAAATAATAAAAATATAATAAACAAAAATGTAACAAAAAAAAAACTATGAAAAAAAAATCCATTAAAAATATACTCCTCATTAAAAAAATAAAAAAACTAAAAAATAAGCCAAAAATGAAAAACGAGAAAGAACCAAAAAAGGAACTTCAACAGAACAAGCACCCAACCAAGTTAAAATGATAAAATTAAAAACCCAAAAAAAAAATAAAATCTGAAAAAAATATCTAAAAGAAGTGCACCCCTTACTACCAAAAAAAGGAATTAAAAAATAAATAGCAATAAAAAAAACCAAAGCCAATACACCCCCCAACTTATTTGGAATCGAACGTAAAACAGCATAAGCAGCTAAAAAATATCACTCAGGTTGTATGTGCACAGGTGTAACTAAAGCATTAGCTTCAACAAAATTCTCTACATCCATAAATAAATAAGGAAACCCAAAACTAAAAACTAAAAACAAAAAAACATAAAAAAAAAAAACAAATAAATCATTAAAAGAAAAATAAGGATGAAATCTAACCTTGTTATTACAAGACCTTAACCCTAACGGATTTTTACTACCTGTTTCATGTAACAAAAAAATATGAATAATAACAAAAAATAAAATAATAAAAGGAAAAACAAAATGAAACCTAAAAAAACGAACCAATGTTGGAAAAGATACAGAAAAACCACCCCAAAGCCAAATAACCACATCACCCCCAAAATAAGGAATAGCAGAAAACAAATTAGTAATTACAGTAGCACCTCAAAAAGACATATTTCCCCAAGGTAAGACATAACCAAAAAAAGCAACAGCCATAGATAAAACAAAAATTATACAACCAACTAACCATACACCACGAAAAAGCAAATAAGTAGAAAAATAAAGACCACGAAACATATGAACATATAAGAAAAAGAAAAAAAAAGTAGCCCCATTAGAATGAAGAAGCCGAACAAAAGAACCTAAAAACACATCCCGCATAATTAAATCTACAGAACCAAAAGCCAAATCCACCCTATCTATATAACTAAAAGACAAAAAAACACCAGTTAAAATTTGAATGACTAAAAACAAACCTAACAAAGAACCATATTTTCAAAAAATACTAATATTCTTTGGTCTTGGCAAATCTACCATTAAACCTCCAACAACACGACCCAATCAATAATCCAAACGAAAATTATAAATACTCATTTATCAAAAGAAATACCACTACTAGCTTTTAACCTAAAATAATTTTAAAAAAAAATTTCTTTTGGTTAACGGCCAAATATTTTCAAAAACACTATATTTTAACACACTTTTCTCTTTAGAGCTAAACAAAGCTCAAAAATCATAGATTACAAAACTAGATATAACAAGAGATTTTTTTTCCCCTTATATAATAATAAAGTATAATAATATTATATATACGCGCGCATTTGCGCGAGAAAGATATAAAACGAACAAAAAAAAATAAATTTTATAAATAAATCCAACATGGTATTATTAATATTATACATAATTCCTTTTTTAGAATACACAAAAAAATACACACCTTTTTAACAAATAACGACACATCCCATATAACTAAAAACAATTACAAGACTAAAATAAAAATATAATGCTTCTTCAACAGTTCAGGTTTTAATAAAAAAAAACAACGTTAAAAAGGCAAAACACTAAAAAAAATATTTAAAGGACCAATCATAAACATTAAAATATAAACAAGCAACACAAATTTTAAGCAAAATTTTTATGAAAAATAAATAAAAACTATAAATATACAACAACAAATAAAAAGAACTTTAAACTGTAAATTTTTAAAATCTTAATGTTTAATCCCTTATATATTAAAAAACAAAAATATTAATTAGTAACAAACTTCTAAACTAAAGAGACTACAAACATTATAGTATGGGATAACAAATAATAGAGTATATTATTAACTACCGGTTATAGTACAAACCCCTATATAACACCTACTCTCTCCTAGCTATCACAAAGGAAGTGGTACCTTTGCATATCTACTTTCGATAGAGTAGGTGTATCTATATGGGTTTGTACTACAACCTTAATAAGATAACAAACATTATAGTATGGGATAACAAATAATAGAGTATATTATTAACTACCGGTTATAGTACAAACCCCTATATAACACCTACTCTCTCCTAGCTATCACAAAGGAAGTGGTACCTTTGCATATCTACTTTCGATAGAGTAGGTGTATCTATATGGGTTTGTACTACAACCTTAATAAGATAACCCACATTATAATATGGGATAACAAATAATGGAGTATATTATTAACTACCGGTTATAGTACAAACCCCTATATAACACCTACTCTCTCCTAGCTATCACAAAGGAAGTGGTACCTTTGCATATCTACTTTCGATAGAGTAGGTGTATCTATATGGGTTTGTACTACAACCTTAATAAGATAACCCACATTATAATATGGGATAACAAATAATAGAGTATATTATTAACTACCGGTTATAGTACAAACCCCTATATAACACCTACTCTCTCCTAGCTATCACAAAGGAAGTGGTACCTTTGCATATCTACTTTCGATAGAGTAGGTGTATCTATATGGGTTTGTACTACAACCTTAATAAGATAACCCACATTATAATATGGGATAACAAATAATAGAGTATATTATTAACTACCGGTTATAGTACAAACCCCTATATAACACCTACTCTCTCCTAGCTATCACAAAGGAAGTGGTACCTTTGCATATCTACTTTCGATAGAGTAGGTGTATCTATATGGGTTTGTACTACAACCTTAATAAGATAACCCACATTATAATATGGGATAACAAATAATAGAGTATATTATTAACTACCGGTTATAGTACAAACCCCTATATAACACCTACTCTCTCCTAGCTATCACAAAGGAAGTGGTACCTTTGCATATCTACTTTCGATAGAGTAGGTGTATCTATATGGGTTTGTACTACAACCTTAATAAGATAACCCACATTATAATATGGGATAACAAATAATAGAGTATATTATTAACTACCGGTTATAGTACAAACCCCTATATAACACCTACTCTCTCCTAGCTATCACAAAGGAAGTGGTACCTTTGCATATCTACTTTCGATAGAGTAGGTGTATCTATATGGGTTTGTACTACAACCTTAATAAGATAACCCACATTATAATATGGGATAACAAATAATAGAGTATATTATTAACTACCGGTTATAGTACAAACCCCTATATAACACCTACTCTCTCCTAGCTATCACAAAGGAAGTGGTACCTTTGCATATCTACTTTCGATAGAGTAGGTGTATCTATATGGGTTTGTACTACAACCTTAATAAGATAACCCACATTATAATATGGGATAACAAATAATAGAGTATATTATTAACTACCGGTTATAGTACAAACCCCTATATAACACCTACTCTCTCCTAGCTATCACAAAGGAAGTGGTACCTTTGCATATCTACTTTCGATAGAGTAGGTGTATCTATATGGGTTTGTACTATAACCTTAATAGAAAAAAACAATACCCTATATAACTATAACGGCTATAATATCAACCTATAATATAACAGTTACTCTATCCTAGCTATTACAAAGGAAGTGGTACCTTTGCATATCTACTTTCGATAGAGTAACTGTTATACTATAGGTTGATATTATAACCTTAAAACAAATATTAGGTACCCCTTTTTAAGGGGTACCTATAACTATAAAAATAAATAAAATATAATATACCTAAACACAATATCCTTGTGTTTAGGTGTTATCCTTAATATAAAAGAAGAAACAATTAGTATCACCTAAATACTGTTATACAGTATTTAGGTGATACCTAGTAAATATAAAGGAAGAAACAATTAGTATCACCTAAATACTGTGTAACAGTATTTAGGTGATACCTAGTAAATATAAAGGAAGAAACAATTAGTATCACCTAAATACTGTGTAACAGTATTTAGGTGATACCTAGTAAATATAAAGGAAGAAACAATTAGTATCACCTAAATACTGTGTAACAGTATTTAGGTGATACCTAGTAAATATAAAGGAAGAAACAATTAGTATCACCTAAATACTGTGTAACAGTATTTAGGTGATACCTAGTAAATATAAAGGAAGAAACAATTAGTATCACCTAAATACTGTATAACAGTATTTAGGTGATACCTAGTAAATATAAAGGAAGAAACAATTAGTATCACCTAAATACTGTATAACAGTATTTAGGTGATACCTAGTAAATATAAAGGAAGAAACAATTAGTATCACCTAAATACTGTGTAACAGTATTTAGGTGATACCTAGTAAATATAAAGGAAGAAACAATTAGTATCACCTAAATACTGTATAAACAGTATTTAGGTGATACCTAGTAAATATATTAAGCTAATACATATAACCCCTATTCCTATTATCCTATATATATATATAATTATTCTTATTAATCCTTATAATAATAACTCTCTACTTACGTAGAGAGTTATTATTTATAAAAATAAAATTTACTTGTATAAATTTCCTAATCCTTTTTTTAATCCACAAAAATATAATTAAAATTTTTTAACTTATTATTAACTATAAACAAAAATAAAATTTAAATTTTTTTATATAAATCCTTAAAAAAAAATTTTTTTTTTTCTCTTTATATAATAATAAAGTATAATAAATATTATATACCGCGCGCATTTGCGCGAGGGGTATTAAAAAAACAAAATTAATACAAAAAAATATTTTATTAAAATTTAATAAAAACCAAATATTATAAAATAAAAAAGATTAAAAATAAAATTGTTTTACCCATAAATAAAATAAAAACTCTTAAATATAAAAAATATTCCCCAAAACCCATTACAATAACATTACCAATTGTTAATAAATTAAAATGAATAAAAATGTAAACAACCCAACAAAATAATTAAAAATTACCTTTAGATTGATAAAAAATAAAACCAACATACAGTTAAATAATAATAGTAAATTTTAACTATAATTTTAAAAATTTTTGGATTACCTTTTAACCAAAACACACACATAAAAAAAATAAAAAAATTTACGATTTTTTGAATATTAGTATCTTTTAGCCGCGAGAAAGATGCATTTTTAACGATTTGTACTACCCCCCCTTCATGCCCTATATTTTGATAAAAAAGGGGGGTAAAAACTACAAAAACAGACCTAATAGGGGAACCAAAAAAAATACAAAAATAATCCTATTTTTTGTTATTTTAATAGCCTTTATAGGTTAAAATCTTATATTTTAAATTGAAAAAAAAATTATACTCTATCTACTAAAACGACTAAACCTAAAATATTCAATTTACAAATTGTTTCCAACTAATTTTAAAAATATAAAAAAGTTTTAAGTTTAATAATGTTATGAATTAAATGTAATACATTAAAGAAAAATTTTAAACTTCTAACACAAAACCGCTAAAGAGTAATTGAGAATAATTTGTTTTATACTAATATATAATAAAAAATGAAACCAACATACAGTTAAATAATAATAGTAAATTTTAACTATAATTTTAAAAATTTTTGGATTACCTTTTAACCAAAACACACACATAAAAAAAAATAAAAAAATTTACGATTTTTTGAATATTAGTATCTTTTAGCCGCGAGAAAGATGCATTTTTAACGATTTGTACTACCCCCCCTTCATGCCCTATATTTTGATAAAAAAGGGGGGTAAAAACTACAAAAATAGACCTAATATGGGAACCAAAAAAAATACAAAAATAATCCTATTTTTTGTTGTTTTAATAACCTTTATAGGTTAAAATCTTATATTTTAAATTGAAAAAAAAATTATTCTCTACCTACTAAAACGACTAAACCTAAAATATTCAATTTACAAATTGTTTCCAACTAATTTTAAAAATATAAAAAAGTTTTAAGTTTAATAATGTTATGAATTAAATGTAATACATTAAAGAAAAATTTTAAACTTCTAACACAAAACCGCTAAAGAGTAATTGAGAATAATTTGTTTTATACTAATATATAATAAAAAATGAAACCAACATACAGTTAAATAATAATAGTAAATTTTAACTATAATTTTAAAAATTTTTGGATTACCTTTTAACCAAAACACACACATAAAAAAAAATAAAAAAATTTACGATTTTTTGAATATTAGTATCTTTTAGCCGCGAGAAAGATGCATTTTTAACGATTTGTACTACCCCCCCTTCATGCCCTATATTTTGATAAAAAAGGGGGGTAAAAACTACAAAAATAGACCTAATAGGGGAACCAAAAAAAATACAAAAATAATCCTATTTTTTGTTATTTTAATAACCTTTATAGGTTAAAATCTTATATTTTAAATTAAAAGTTTTTTTAACCTTTGTCTTATTTATATTTAAAGGGAATATTAACATTCCATCTTTGAAGCTTAAATTCAACACATAAATATTTCTGCCACTCTAAAACACATAAACAGATTCCTTACGTACAACCTTTATTTTTTTAGATAAAAACCAACCTGATTTACATCGGTCTAAACTCAAATCACGAATAATTTTAATAGTCGAACAGACTAAAAGAAAAAGCACCTACACCTAACTTTAATTATGATTCAACATCGAGGTAGTAAACAACATTTCCGATAAGAACTCCCAAATGAAATTACCCTGTTACCCCTAAGGAAGTTTTAAAACCTTTTCTCACATTTAAATTTTATTCAAAAATCTGAGTCCCCATCAAAAATTCAACTTAATTTAATAATATAAAATCAAATAAAAACTCTATAGGGTCTTTTCGTCTTAAAACTACAAAAATAAAAAGAATCTTCACTTTTCATTAAAATTCAAAATTAAACCACTAAAACAATTAAATAAATTATATCATTACCCCATTCAAACAATTCCGTAATTAACAGACAAGTAATTATGCTACCTTAGTACAGTCAAGATACTGCAGCTATTTAATAACTTTCATTATCAGTGAGCAGGAAATATCTTTTAAAAAAAAAGAAAATGTTTTTAATAAACAGTTGTATAACCCCAGAGTTATAATAATTTAAATTTATACTAATCTAATAATAAAAAAAAAGATTTTATAATATATATTACTAATAAAAGAAAATTAAAACACTTTGTACTAAAATTAAATTATCCCTATTAATAAAAACAAAAGTAATACTGTTAATTATTATTTCAATTAAAATTATATTTTTCCTAATAAAATATTAATTAAAAGGGCTAAAACCCTTAAAACATAACCTTAAACTAAATAAAAAGAAACGAAAAAATTTCACTTCTAAGCTAATATTTATTATAGTGTTTAAATTGACTACCCTAAAAAGACCTCTAATAAAATAAACATTTTTTGTTTTAACAAAAAACCAAAACTTTTTAGAACCTGTAAATAACTTAGATCTTTCTTTTTTTGAGAAAAAAAAACACTTTTTTTATCTATAAACCGTAATACAAAAAGGAATTAAATAAAATATCAACTTGTTATTATATTTTAAATAAAGATGAAAAGCTGTAAGCCTAACAATAAAAAGTTAGAAGCTTCTTATTTAAATACTTAATCTTTATTTTTCTCCCAACTTGAACAACTTTGAATCTTATGTTTGGAAAACAAATATATTTATATTATAATAGAGAAAAATTAAGAAGTCTATAAAACTCACTTATAAATTTACAATTTATCTTTCTAATATATTAAAATACTTAAAAAAAAAGGAATTATTATTTCCATCTATAAATTCTAAATTTATTGCATTAAAAATTTCTGCCATTTTTAATTTTAAGTGCAGCTTCAGCTACACTTAACATGTTACGACTTACCTTTCTAAAAAGGTTGACGGGCAATGTGTACATAAACCCTTTTTTAACTTCAAAAATTCAAATTCATAATTTCTTACTTTCTAGTCCTAACTACCAAATTTATTCAAATTTAATTAACTTAAAATATATAAATGTAGTGAATAAAAAAATCTAAAGTATAGCAGCACATTGATTTGTATTTAAGATCTTTAACCCTCTTGAAGACACCTATTAAAACAACCGTACACTGACCTAAATAAAACTTTAACAGAATAATTAGTGTAAAGTCTCTTCTTCTTACACACTCCCCAGAAAGTAGAGCAGACGCCAAATCTTTTTATTCAATATGGTAATAAACTTAGACAAGATTTTATAATCATCTTTTAACCTGAGTTTAAATAAATCTTTTAAAATCTTAAAAAATAACAATCCTATAAATTGAACCTTTTAGGGTAAATTAGAATATTTAAAAATTTTTACCTAACACAAACTTTATTAAAATGAGTATAGCCGCAGTTGCTGGCACCCTAATTAACTTTTAAAATACTAACTCAACAATATCTGAATCTTTTCACACTTTATCATTTTTATATAACCCACATCTAAAATTATATTAATAGAAACTACAACTACTAATAACCAAAAAAATTTTTTGTAATGTTTTAGTTAGAATTTATTTGTATAAACCAAAATTAAATTTTTCCAAACAAATTATTCAACAAGTAAAAATCCTTTGAATATAAGAATCTATAACACCACAAGTTACCATTTTTAGTTAAACTATTTCTACAAAGTATCCAAGCTTTACTAAAAAAACTTTTCAAAAAAATATAGTAAGAAAATAAATTTTCATATCTTGATCATGAATCACTTAGTTTAAAATTAACTTATTACTAATATCACATTAAGAAATCTAAAATATAATACCACCAAATAAAGAAACATAAATAAATTTACCATAAAAAATATAAGCACAACATTAATTTTAGAAACATGAACCATTAAATTTAAACATAAAAAGAAAATAATCTAATAAATAAGTAAATAATAAATAAATAAACTAAGTGTTGAGAATAAAAACTATAATGAAACACCCACTTTTTGATATTTAACTTAAAAAGCATATTTATATAAACAAATGAATTTCAAGTAAAAAACAAAGAAAATATAGAACCATATAACAATAATGGAAATTCCCCTTGAATATCCTCCCACATACTAAAAAAAACATACTTATAATAAAAACCTATAAAAGGAGGAAAACCAGCAAAAGAACAAAAAGTAACTAAACATATTAACAAAACATTTAAATTAGAAATACACAATTGATCTCAAAATAATCTTTCAAAACGAATAACATAAATTAAAACACAAAAAACTATACTATAAAAAAAATAATAAGAAAAACCAAAAGACCACAACCGAAACAAAATCAATAAAATTCAACTAAATTTTATTTTGGAGGATCAAGCCAAAAAAACCTTTATTTTGTTTTGATTATAAACTAGATTAATCAAAGAAATAAAAACAGTAAGTAAAACCAAAACTAAAGAGAAACCAACATCTAAAAAATTTTTTCAGTAGATTAGAAACAAAGGAAATCTCTTTTGAACAACAGATAAAATAAAAAAAGAAAAATATCTAATTTTATCTCTTAAATAAGGAAACCACCAAATAAAAGGAAAAAAACCTAACTTTAAAAATAATCTTAAAAGAATTAAGTCTTCCCTTTCAAAAGATACCCCTCATAAAAACATAATGAAAACTAAAGTATTCAAAATAAAATAAAGAAAAACAGATTCTGTTGTTTCATAAAAACTATTTAAAAATAAAATTAAAACAACCAAAAAACCATTCAACTCTAACAATAAAAAAAAAGAAATTATATTAACAGTAGAACAAATAAAAAATAACATACCTAAAACAGAAAACACTCTTAAAAATTTCAACAAAAACACATTTATAAACTTCATCTAAACAAGATAATTTAGTTTTAACCTTAGATAATATATATCCTCTTCTAACTGCAAATTAGATATGTTAATAAAATTCTTCACTATAAGGTTAAAATAAATATACCTTTTAAATAATTGTCTTTTACTTCCACCTCAACAAACCTAAACGCAGCTCTTCTAATACACCAACCAACAAAATAACTAAAAACAATCAGAATCAAATACGATTGCCGTAATAAAATTTATCCATCTCATAAGGAAGCTGTAAAAGTAAACAAACTTCTACATCCAAAATAATAAAAAAAATGATAATTAAAAAAAAACGTAAAGAAAAAGGAAGACGAGATAAATCCTTAGAATCAAAACCACATTCATAAGCAGATATAGCCTCACGAAATCCCCCAAAACCTAATAAATCCAACCAATAAACTCAAAGGACAATCAAAAACAACAAAATAAATATAATAAAAAAAATTAAATTTAAATAAACAAACACAAAACAAAAAACTCAAACGAGATCTTAAGCCCCCAAAGCCTAAATTTTTATTAAAACTATTTTAAGAAACCTTATCTTAAAAAATCAAACTCAAAATAAATTGTAATATTTTTATAGAAGTATAACTACCCTCACTTCTTTTCACCAACAAAACCTAACTTACACTCAACGTCTAAAGGTACTACACTTCCGCCTCATCATCTACTTAATCAATTTCAAAATCAAACACAACCCGGACATAAAACAGAAGGAACACACTCTTCAAACTGAACATCCATCATTAAACCAAAAGGACTTAAAATCTTCATAATAAAAAAACCAAACAAACCACCTCAAATACGAACAAAAGTCGTACGATAATAAAACTTACTATTTCAATAATAATCGTAATCAGTATAATAATGCTTACCTAAACAAACAAGAGAAGGTTGGAAATAAGTTTCTATTCTAGCAGGCATAAAAGAATGATTAGCCCCACAAATTTCAGAACATTGCCCAAAATACTTACCAACATGTCGAATTAAAACAAAAGCACTATTAAGACGACCAGGAACACAATCTAACTTTAAACTTAATTCTGGAATAGCAAAACTATGAATAACATCCCTAGACCAAAAAAAAAATCGAATCAACTTTCGAACAGGTAATACTAATGGTGTTTCCGAATCTAAATTACGTAAAATACCAGCAGCACCAACAGCTAAATAAGAATCAACATCATAAAAAAAATTTACCTTACGAGTCAAAGAAGGATGCCCTCAAAACAGAGAATCCCGGTATAAATTTTCAAAAGCATCCCCAGCAGCCGCTAACTCTACAGACATTGGGTGAAAAGACATAGAACGATGCTCAATCGTAGGCCTTACACCACCTAACCTAATCCGTGCCTCTTCTCTATCCTCCGTAGTGTTATATGACAACAACTTCATTGTAAATTCAGGAAGTTGAAATTCTTGGCTTACACCTAAAGGTCTAACCCAATACTCCTTAGAGTCTAAAGTCTTATTTAACTTTCCCCCTCAAAAAGGAAGAACTAATTTTCTGATATCTAAACTAGAGTTAAATCAAAAATGAGACTTTTCAGCCATACCAAAATAATGTTCACAATCAGGACACACCCTCACCTTATTAGTCTGAGGTAAAAACTTAAAACTTCAATATCACTGTCGTCCACTAACAACAGAATTTAACTTAACACGAACCAAACGAATGTAATCTAAATTATATAAACCATGAATACTAGGAATAAGCAAAAAAACTAAAATAATACCAGGAAACCTTGTTCATAAAAACTCAGTAACCTTTCTTTCAATAAAATTATCAAATACCCAACTTTTAACCCAAAAAATAACCAACAAACCAAAAACAAACAAACATATAAAAATTAATACAAACAAAGAAAAGTCATGAAATAAATCTAACTTCTTACCAATAATGGTATGGGAATTTAACAAACTATAATGCATCAAAACTTAGGAATATTTTTCCTATCTTAAATTTTGAAAATTCAAAGTTTTTTTTAACCTAAAGCCTTAAAATCTCATAATCTGTTCTTTTATTAACTAAAAAGAAAATAAATAAAAAAAATAAATTAAAATAAACAATAAACCATACCGTCAAACTAATTCCATTAATAAATCATAACGAAAACGAGGGAAAGTAGATCGAAACCAAATAAAACTAATAGCCAATAAAAGACCTAAAAAAATATTAATAAAATCAGAACCAAAAGAAAAAAAAACTAAAATACCTAAAGAGCTAATAAAGATGATCTGACCATACTCACCTAAAAATAAACAAGCAAACTCCATAGCCCCATATTCGGTGTTAAACCCTGAAACTAGTTCTCTCTCTCCCTCAGAAAAATCAAATGGGGATCGATTAGTTTCAGCAATACAACTAACAACCCACAAAACAAATAAAGGAAAGAGCCACAAAAAATATCAAAACCCAAAATATAAAAAAGAATGTAAAAAAAAAGACCCTTGAAAACACAAAGGAAAAAAAGAAATAAAAACAAATAAAATTTCATACGAAATAATCTGAGCAGCACCACGTAAAGAACCTAAAAGACTGTACTTAGATTTACTCCCTCACCCAGAACCTAAAAGACAATAAACATTTACTCTTCTTATACACATAAAAAAAATATAACCATACCAAAATAAATTATTAGACCCAAATCAAGGATATAAAAATCATACCAATAATAAAAAAATAACAGAAAATACAGGACTCAATCAAAATAAAAGTTCTTTTCCTTTTAAAACAAGAGCTAGCCTCTTTACTAACAACTTAATAGCATCAGCCATAGGAGTTAACAAACCTAAAAAACCAACCTTATTGGGACCCTTACGCAACTGCATATACCTCATCAACTTACGTTCAAACATTGTAAAATATAAAACAGAAATTAATACCCTTACAATAACAAAAACAGAATTTATAATTATCCTCACTAAATAAAAGAGAAAAACACTTCACTACCCATTAGAAGTAAACTAACTATACTTAACTTATACTACTTTTATTTAAAACTAACTAAACACTTACTTCATCAAAATACTGAACTACTAACAAACTAAAAACAAATGCCTGAAGAAAACAAATAAAAAATTCAAAAATAATATAAAAACACAAACAAAAAAAAATAAAAATTCTAGAAAAAAAAGATAAAAAACCACCACCTAACAAACTTAAAAAAACATGTCCAGTACTAATTTTTACAGCTAATCGTAAAGAAAGAGTTAAAAACCGAATAAAAATACTAATCGTCTCTAAAATACATAAAAAAAATCTCAATACTAAAGGACTCCCAAAAGGTACTAAATGTCTTAAAAAGGCAACAGAATCAGAAAAAACACTAACAAATAAAATAACCAACCAAACTTGAAAAGCAATAACCAATTTTAAAAAAAGGTGTCTCGTTAAACCAAACACATAAGGAAATAGCCCCAATAGATTATTATAATAAAAAAAACAAAAAAAGAGAACAACCAAACTATAAGTAAACTTATCCCAATTTAAAGACTTTATTCACCCATTAAAAAAAAAGACACTGCAAAAAACACTAAAATGCCTAAAACAAAAAAAATTAAAAAAAAATAAAATTAAAAAAAATAACGCCAAAAACCAAGGAAAGCTAAAAGAATCCAACAAACTAAAATTAGAATAACTATAATCTAAAGAAGAAAAAACATCAAATAACATTTAACACCCTAAGAAAAAAAAATTTCTAAATTAAATTAAGAATTTAACACTTAAGCAAAAGATTTTAGAGTCTTAAAATTCAACAAATTATTCCTTGAAAATCAAAATTTCAAATGCATAAACACCCAAAAAAATAATATGGAGAGAAAAAATTTCCCTAAAATTTACTATATCGGAGTAACCTACAAAATCGCAGTCCTCATACTTTGTAACCTTGTTAAAATTTATAAACAAACCAAAATAAACTCAAGTTTTTGAAACTCTATTTTTTCATTCTTTGATTTGCAATCAAAATTATTATATAATTATTATAATAAAAAACTAAAACTAATCTTAACTATATCCCTATTCTATTGTATCAATAAACAAATACAAATAAAAACAATCAAACAACATCCACAAAATGCCAATACCAAGCCGCCACCTCAAAAGAAACATGTTGCCTACTAGAAAATTCATAAACTACACAAAAACGCAAAAACCAATAAAACAATAGCAATAAACCCAAAAATACATGAAAACCATGAAACCCAGTTAACATAAAAATAATTCTCCCATAAACACCAGAAGCTAAAGTAAAATTACTAAAAATATACTCTTCTAATTGACAATCTAAAAACAACAACCCATAAAAAACAGTTAAAAACCATCTAAAAAATAAAATATAACCACCAGTACCAATTAACAATAAATGATGACAGAAAGTAATACTTACCCCAGAAGATAATAAATAAAAAGTATTTAAAAAAGGAATCCTAAAAGGATCCATCATAAAAATGTCACAACCAAAGGGGGGTCAACCTTTAACTAAAGAAGCAGGATACCAACAATTATGAAAAAATCTTCAAAAAAACCCAAAAAAAAATAACACCTCTGACAAAATAAACAATACCATTCCCAATCGTAAACCACGAACTACAATTGTAGAATGTCAACCAGATTCAGACTCTACCTCTACATTACTAAACCATAATAAAACACAAAACAAAAAAAAAACAAAAATAACAAAGAATATACCATAAGAATAATAATGAAAACCAAGCAAACCATAAAAAAACAACCCACCAAAAACAACAGAAACAAAAAACGGAAAAGGACTTATCCCGACTAAATGATAACTAGTAAACACCAATTAGAAAGTTAATAAAAACTTAAGTTTCGAGTCGAAATCGAACCCTTTTATATCAGGTCTCTAAAAAAAAATAGTAAAGATTAATAAACTTCCTCTTAATCGACAACTAAGTATTACAAATAAACTAATTTTTAAAAAAAAGCAAGAAACTAACAAAAATTTCAATTTTTATTTTCAAAATAAAAAAACATTTTGCTTCAAAATAAAAAAACACAGATAATAAAACCCAAACTTAAACCAAAAAAGTACAACCAATTAGAAAAAAAAAAATTAATTAAAATCTTTTTTCAAAACAACTTAAAAAAAGAATCAAAATGATTAATAAAAGAAAAAGGATAAAAACCCTTATCAAAGAAACAAAATAAAAAATCCCCAACAGAACAAAACCAATTTAACCCAAAATTAAGAATTGTTAAATAAAACATTTTATAGAAATAACTTATAAACACAACAAAATTAGATAAATATAAACCGTATAAACAATAAAAAAATAAAACTATTCCTAATAACCTAGATAATAAAACAAGCCAAGAAGAACCTAAATTTAACCACAAAAAAAAAGAACTGTAAAATAAAACTCCGAATTGAACAACACATAAATAAAGAATTATAAAACATAAAGTAGATACAAAAGAACCAATACTAAGCTTTAAAAAATAAGAACCTGCACACAAAACCCAAAAAAGACGAAAAGAATAATAAACAGTCAAAAGAATAGAAAAAAAAAACAATAAAGAAGAAAAAAATTTTAAGTTCTGAACTAAAACCCCACCTAAAATCAACTCCTTTAGATAGAACCCAGATAAAAAGGGAAACCCCATCAAAGAAAACAAACTAAAAAAAACGTTAAAAACCACCAATGGGTTTCTTAACCATACCCCTCCTAAAAAACGAATATCTTGAAAATGGCTATTAACTGTAATTACACCACCAATAGAAATAAACAATAAAGCCTTAAACAAAGCATGTGCCATAATATAAAAGAAACACAAAGAATACAATCCTAACCTTAAAGTAAAACTCATCAGCCCTAACTGACTAATAGTAGAATAAGCAACAATCTTCTTTGAATTATAATCAAAACAAGCTCCAAATCTACCCAAAAATAAAGTCCACAACCCAAAATTATGAACAAAATGTAGCAAACAAGGCCTATATAAATATCTAAACCGAAAAATTAAAAATAAACCCGCTGTTACTAAAGTAGAAGAATGAACCAAAGCAGAAACAGGTGTGGGTGCTGCCATCGCATCTGGCAATCATTTACTAAACGGAAAATGAGCCCTCTTAGTAAAAGATACAATAAACAATAAAATCAATAAACCATTAAATAAATAATCAAAAAATAAAAATCCAAAATGACCCTGATAAACAAAAAAACATAAAGAAACTAATAAAAAACCATCACCTAAACGATTAGTTAAAAAAGTCTTTATTCTAGCATACCGACTTACATCACAACCATATCAAGATACCAAAATAAAACTAGAAAAACCTAAACCATCTCACCCCAAAATAAAAGAAAAAAACCTAGGAGATATAATTAAAACAACCATAGATAACACAAACCTATTTAAAACTATAACAAACCGAACCAATTTAACTTCCTCTGACATATAAACCCATATAAAAAAATGCACTCTTCTTACTATATAGGATAACACAAATAAATAGACTAAGCAATAGTAATCAAAAAATAATCAAATAGAAAAAAAATCAAAACCTAAAATCCTACCTAAATCAAACAATAAAACAAAAGGACTAATATAAAAAAAAGACAAAACACTTCACAACAAACCAAAAAATAAATAAAAAAATCCAAAAAAATAAACCAAAACCATTTAAAATTATTATAAAAAAGATAACGGTCGTAAAGCTCTCTTTAAAGAACTTGTTACAATTCTAACCATAAAAAGCACATAAACTAACATAAGACCTAAAAAAAAAACTAAGTAAACTTCTACACCATTAAATAAAAAAAAAGAATTTTCCTCAAAAAAAGAAAAAAGAAAAATATCCAACCCGTCTAAATTTCCACCACCGTATAACAATAAACAAATAAAGAAAAACCATAACAAAATATATCAAGATCTTACATTTGATAAAATATTAGAAAATTTTGGTTTGGGTTTTAGAGAAAAAACATAAAAAAATAAAACTAAAACACCACCAATATATACCAAAAAAAACAATAAACCATACCACAACATATTTAAAAAACAAAATAATAAAAAAGTTAATAAACAAAAAAACAACAAATATAAACCCAACACAAACGTTTTAGAAGATAACTGAACTAAAACTAAACTGAAAATCCCAAGTATTAAAAAAAAAAATAACAATGTCATCTTAAATAATAAAAAACCAAAGTTTGTTTATTTTTATAAATTAATTAAAACAAATTACCTTAAAATAGAAAATTTTAAATGCTTTATTTACACCAAATTTACTAAATAAATTTACTATTAAATCACTAAACAAAACAACTATAATAAATCTAACCACGCCACACACGCAACATAGCAGAATTCATATGGAAAGAAACAGGAAAAACAACAGTAAATCACTCAGGACTAATCGGAGAACCTTGAACAAATAAACTTCGCTCAGACTTTATCAAACTCATAACTAAAATAAAAATAAAAAAAACCACCCCAAATAAAGAAATTATAGAACCCCCTCTAGAAATAGTATTTCATCAAGCAAAATCATCTCTATAATCTACATACCGTCGTGGCATACCTTGTAGACCTAAAAAATGCTGAGGAAAAAAAGTCATATTAACCCCAATAAACATAATTCAAAAATGAGCAAATAATCAAACCGGATTCATATTACAACCTGAAAAAAGAGGCCATCAATGAATAAAACCACCAAATATAGCAAAAACAGCACCTAAAGATAAAACATAATGAAAATGAGCAACCACATAATAAGTATCATGCAACCTGATATCCAATCTAGCATTAGAAAGAACAATACCTGTTAAACCACCCAACGTAAATAAAAAAATAAAACCTAAAGCTCATAATAAGGAAATAGAATCCCAAAAAAAACGACTACCAGAACCATAAACTGTACCTAACCAACTAAAAATCTTAATTCCTGTAGGAACCCCAATAATCATTGTAGCACCTGTAAAATAAGCTCGAGTATCAAAATCTAAACCTCTAGTGTACATATGATGAGCCCAAACAATAAAACCTAAAAATCCAATACAAAGCATAGAATAAACCATACCTAAATGACCAAAAGCAAAATTCTTACCTCTATAAAACAAAACAATATGAGATACAATTCCAAAACCTGGTAAAATTAAAATATATACTTCAGGGTGACCAAAAAACCAAAAAACATGCTGAAATAATAAAGGATCTCCTCCTCCACTAGGATCAAAAAAAGAAGTGTTAAAATTTCGATCTACTAATAACATTGTTAAACCACCAGCAAGTACAGGTAATGCCAATAATAACAAAACTGCTGTAATTAAAATAGACCAAATAAATAATGGAAAATTAACCAAAATAAAATTACCACACATATTTAAAATACTAGAAATAAAATTAATAGCCCCCAAAATAGAACTAATACCAGCCACATGTAAAGAAAAAATAGAAAAATCCATTCTTATACCAGAATGAAACAAGTTAGATGTTAAAGGGGGATAAAGAGTTCACCCTGAACCAACACCACCCCCTATCATACCAGAAACAACTAAAAACACCAAAGAAGGAATTAACAACCAAAATCTTAAATTATTAGCACGAGGAAAAGCCATATCAGGAACCCCTAACATAATGGGAATTAATCATTTTCCAAAACCACCAATCATAACAGGCATAACAAAAAAAAATATCATAATTAAACCATGAGTTGTAATTATATAATTATAAAAAATAGGGTCCCCTAAAAACATACCAGGAGAAGAAACTTCAATACGAATTAAAACCCTAAGGCTAGTACCTATTAAACCTCTACAAATACCTAAAATAAAATACAATGTACCTATATCCTTATGATTAGTTGACAT